ATATATATTGTTTTTTTATTTTTAAATACAATATATATATATATAAATATTGAGGAAAATTTCCCGGTACTGCTTTTCTTGTTTTCGGGGTTTGGCAAGATATAATGGAGTCTCCAGTACCAAGGGGGGAAGGGGGGTTTGACGAAAATCTTCCAGGGGGAGACTTAATGTTTTTTGGTCTTGTAAAACTATTCTTATGCACCTGATACAAGACAATGTGGTTCTTGAATAATGTCATTCCAACATTAATCAAAATATTGACATGAAACATTAATGAACGCCCCTGGTTTTTAAATTAAACATCACTGGAAATGGTGAAGAAAAAGCCCCCAAACAGAAAAAACCCCATGCCTATAAGAGAACGCCCGGCTTGGTGGGTAACGAGTATAATGAACCACACCAATAACCTATGCCGTTTACGTACCACCGTGTGGGTAGTTCGAAACGTGGGGCCCTGAAATAGGAGCCAAATGCCAGGAATAGATCACTAAGTGCTACCCCCACGATTTGTGCCCCTGATTCTATCATTAAACGTAGGCACCTGACTTGTGCTGGTTGGTCGGTTCTTACTGTGATATTATTTTAATTTCCAATTTTTGTTAGTTATGCAAGGAAAATTCTGAGGGCGATATATGTGTTTTTAATACAATTTCTTCTTGTCGTATTAATTAAGTGTTTAGTCATAACGATCGTTCTTATGAAATAAAATTGGAATTATTTTGAGTTCGAATGTTCCAGTTAGTGGGTGTTTGACTAAGGATGTGTTTGTCCCTACCTCATCATGTACGATAAAGAATAATATGTACTCTTGCGAGAAGCACAAAAATTTAATTGTTTACCATTAGTTATGGAACAATATACTTGTATTTTAAGTCATCGATGTGACATATTCATTAATGCTTATTAGACATAATGTATATGTCCTCAGAGGGTAGTTTAATTTATGATCTTAGCTTTGGGAGCTAAGGGTGAGAGTTAAAATCTCTTCCCTCTGATTGCGCTAGGAAGAAATTTAATCTTCATTCTCCGGTTTACAAGGCCGGTGCTTTAAAATTAAGCTACTAGGGCGTTTATCAGTTGAGTATTTTATTTTCTATTCAAGCAATTAATGGGTTTAATACTAAGAATAATGTAAAATATAATACAGATGCAGTTTGTCCAATAATAATGAATGGGTGTTCTACGGGCATACCTCCAATTCAGGTTAGTACAAACATATCTGCTACAAGGAGTCAGAATAGGATTTGGGAGGCGGGTCGGAATGTTAGTGCTCGTTGTTTCGATGTGTGGAGAAGGGGTACTAGTATAAGAATTAGAATGGAAAAGAGAAGCGCCAGTACTCCCCCTAGCTTATTTGGGATGGACCGGAGAATTGCATAAGCAAACAGGAAATATCACTCTGGTTTAATATGAGGCGGTGTAACCATCGGGTTGGCGGGGGTAAAGTTGTCTGGGTCTCCTAAGACGTTAGGATAAAAGAGGGCTAAAGATGTAAGAGCGGTTAGTATAATAATAAAACCTAGTAAGTCTTTGTATGAGAAATAGGGATGGAATGGAATCTTGTCTGCATCAGAGTTGAGACCTGCAGGGTTGTTTGATCCTGTCTCGTGTAAGAAAAGCAGGTGAAGTATAGTAGCGGCTAAAACTACAAATGGGAGAAGGAAGTGGAATGCAAAGAAGCGGGTTAAAGTTGCGTTATCTACTGAAAAGCCTCCTCAGATCCATTGAACTAGGGTATTCCCCACATATGGAACAGCTGATAGTAGGTTTGTAATTACTGTCGCACCTCAGAATGATATTTGTCCTCAAGGCAGTACATACCCTACGAAAGCTGTTATTATAACAAGCAAAAATAGAATTACTCCAATGTTTCATGTCTCTTTATAAAGATATGAACCGTAATATAGGCCTCGTGCAATATGCATGTAGAGGCAGATAAAGAAAAAAGAGGCTCCGTTGGCGTGTAAGTTTCGAATTAGTCAACCGTAATTTACGTCCCGGCAGATATGTGCTACAGAAGAGAAAGCTGTTGAAATGTCGGAGGTATAGTGTATTGCAAGAAACAGACCTGTAAGGATCTGAGTAATTAAACAGAGACCTAGTAAGGATCCAAAATTTCACATGGCTGAAATATTGGAAGGGGTGGGAAGATCAACTAGGGCATCGTTAGCAATTTTTAGAATAGGATGGGTTTTTCGTAGGCTTGCCATTAAGGGTTTCTATAGTTGAATTACAACAGTGGTTTTTCATATCACCAGTCCTGGTTAAAATCCGGGTAGAAATTATGGAATATTTTATTTTTCTATTTATGGTATTATTAGTTTTAGGGGTTCTAGGTGTTGCTTCAAATCCTGCTCCTTATTTTGCTGCTTTTGGTTTAGTATTAGGGGCCGGAGGAGGGTGTGGGGTATTAGCAGGTTATGGGGGGTCTTTTGTCTCTCTGGTTTTATTACTGATTTATTTAGGAGGGATATTGGTGGTTTTTGCTTATTCTGCTGCATTAGCAGCGGAGCCTTACCCGGAGTCTTGAGGGGATTGATCAGTTCTGGGTTATGTTATAGGGTACGGGTTATTATGTTTAACAGGGGTTCTTGTATTTATCAAAGGTGTTGATCAGTCTTGTTTCATAATAGACGAGTCTCATCAACTTTCAGCCTTGCGGGGGGATTTTGGGGGTGTATCTTATATATACTATCTGGGAGGCGAAATACTTATGATTTGCGGATGAGCCTTATTGCTAACGCTCTTTGTTGTTCTCGAACTATCTCGAGGGCGGGAACGGGGTTCTTTACGAGCAATTTAAAAAATAAGTGTAATTAAGATGGCAATAGTAGTGGTCAGGAGAAGCATACCTAGATAAGTTTTGATTAACCCTTGTTGAGGGTCGTTAATAGTTTTGATTATTGGAATTTGAATTGTTGCTGCTCCTTTTGGGCCAGTTTTTTCAAATCAGGCCTGATCTACAAGTTGAGTGGCTGCGGTTTGGCCCAAAGCTAATATTGCTTTTGGTATCACTCGGTGTACAATTGATGAGTAATAACCTAATATGTTTGAGAAATTATGGGTGTTAATTTTAGGGGTTGTTTTCAATTGTTTATTTGTTAAATTAGCAAGTTCTATAGCTGTAATTAAGCCGGTAATAGTAACAATCAATGCTGCTAGCTTAAGCATATATGGCATTGTTATGATTTGAGTTTTAGTGGGTATAAAGTTTGATGTAATAATAAGGCCTGCAATAATGCTTCCTCAGGCAAGTCGTTTAATAGGGTTCAACATGGTTGGGTCATTCTCATTAATAGGCGATAGAGGTAAAAATCGAGGCCGGCCCATTGATGCAAAGAAGATAATTCGAAAGCTATAAACCGCTGTAAAAGAGGTAGCTAAGAGGGTTAAAGTTAGGGCTCAGGCGTTAAGGTGAGATGTGTTCAAAGCCTCGATGATTGCATCTTTTGAAAAAAATCCTGCTAGGAAAGGGGTTCCTGTTAGGGCCAGGCTTCCGATGGTTATGCAGGAGGATGTAAAAGGCATAGTTTTGTGAAGGCCTCCTATCTTTCGAATGTCTTGTTCATCATTAAGGCTATGAATTACAGACCCTGAGCAAAGGAAAAGTATAGCTTTGAAAAATGCGTGGGTACAGATATGTAAGAAGGCTAGTTGAGGTTGGTTGAGTCCAATAGTTACTATTATTAATCCTAGCTGGCTAGATGTTGAGAAAGCTACAATTTTTTTGATATCATTTTGGGTTAGAGCACAGATTGCTGTAAAAAGCGTCGTTAGGGCTCCTAGACAAAGGCAGGTTGTAAGTGCTAATTGGTTATGTTGTATAATAGGGTGAAGTCGGATTAAAAGGAAAATTCCTGCAACAACCATTGTGCTAGAGTGCAGTAGGGCAGATACCGGTGTTGGGCCCTCTATTGCAGCTGGTAGTCAAGGATGGAGCCCAAATTGGGCGGACTTTCCTGTAGCGGCTAAAATGAGACCCATAAGGGGTAGGGTAAGATCTATATTCTGTGTGGTAATAAAAATTTGTTGCATTTCTCAGCTGTTTGTATTTATTGCTAATCAGGCCATGCTTATAATTAGGCCAATATCTCCGACACGGTTGTAGATGACGGCTTGCAGAGCTGCGGTGTTGGCGTCTGCTCGTCCATGCCATCAGCCGATTAGAAGAAAAGACATAATACCCACCCCTTCTCATCCAATGAAAAGCTGGAACATGTTATTAGCTGTGACTAGAGTAATTATGGCGATTAAAAATACAAGCAGGTATTTAAAGAATCGGTTTATATAGGGGTCTGCTGATATATACCAGGAGGCAAATTCCAGAATAGATCATGTTACGTAAAGTGCAATCGGAGTAAAGATAATAGAGAATTGGTCAAATTTAAAACTTGTATTGAGATCAAAGGTCATTGTGTTGATTCAGCCTCAGTTTGTTGTAATTGCTTCCATTCCTTGGTCAAGAAAAATAAAGAGAGGCATCAGACTAATAAAAAAGGCTAATTGGACTGCTGTTTTTACTTGAAGTAAGGCTCAAGTTTTTTTATGGGGGGAGGGATTGAGTGTTGTAATAATTGGGTAGGTTAATACCACTAGTATTAGGAGTAGCGTTGTGTTGAATATTAGAGTTGTGTTATGCATAGCCACTACTTGGAGTTGCACCAAGAGTTTTTGGTTCCTAAGACCAATGGATGAACTATTATCCTTTAGAGGCCAAGGGACCCATGGAGTCTAACCACGGCTTAGAAAAATTAGCACTCTCCCAAGAATACTTTCTCCCTTGGTGAATAAGAGGTTTTTATCCTCTGTCTCTAGAATCACAATCTAGAATTTTATTTAAACTATATTTACATATACATCAACCCCATATGAGTTCGGGTTTTAGTATTAAAAGCATTAAAGGAGCCAGGTGAAGGGTAATTAGAAGATGTTCTCGGGTATGTGAAGGCTCTAGACCAATAAGGTGACTAGGGGTGGGGCCTCGTTGGGTCATAAGGAACATATAAAGAGAGTAGCCTGCCGTAATCAGGGTCCCTAAGCCTGTTAGGATAATTGTAAAATAAGATCAGTTAAAAACGGAAATAATAATTATTAGTTCTCCTATTAGGTTGGGTAGGGGAGGGAGCGCTAGATTTGCTAACGAAGTAATAAATCATCAGGTGGCTATTAAGGGAAGAAGGGTTTGTAGGCCCCGTGCGAGTAGAAGTGTTCGGCTGTGTGTCCGCTCATAGTTTGTATTCGCTATACAAAATAGTGCTGAGGAGACAAGACCATGAGCAATTATTAAGATAATTGCCCCAGTAAATCCTCATGGTGTTTGGATTAGAATTCCTGCGGCTACCAAACCCATGTGGCTTACTGAGGAATAGGCGATTATAGATTTTAGGTCAGTTTGACGCATACAGATTGAGCCGGTTATAATAATGCCTCAGAGGGCAAGGATAATAAAAGGATAAGCCAGTTCTTTAGTAATAGGGGTGAGGATTATTAGAACTCGCATTATACCATACCCTCCTAATTTAAGAAGAACGGCGGCAAGGACTATTGAGCCAGCGATTGGTGCTTCAACATGTGCTTTGGGAAGTCACAGGTGAACGCCATAGAGAGGTATTTTAACCAAAAAGGCTATAAGGCAGCCAACCCATCAAATTTTAGTGCTTCATGAGGTTATGTAAATATCTGTATGTTGAATAATAAGTATTGATAAACTCCCCAGGTCTTTTTGTAAAATAAGAAGAGCTACTAACAAAGGAAGGGATCCTGCTAAGGTATAAAATAGAAAGTAGGTACCTGCGTTCAGGCGTTCTGCTTGGTTACCCCATCGTGTAATAATAATCAGAGTGGGAATCAGTGTTGCTTCAAATATAACATAAAACATTATAATTTCTGTTGCCCCAAAGGCTAGGATAAGGAAGACTTGTAGAGAAATTAATAATATAATAAAGGTTCGTTGTCGGTTTACCGGTTCTGCCAATATGTGGTTTTGGCTTGCGATGATTATAAGAGGTAGAAGTCAGCAAGAAAGAATTAATAAAGGAGTAGATAAAGGGTCAGTTGCAATATATAAGTTAGATGAAGTCCATCCTGTCTCTGATTCTCACTTTGCCCAGGCTAAGCTAATAGTTGCAATTAAAAAGCTTTGGGATGAAGCTGTAATTCAAAGTCAGTTCTTGTTTACTATCCATGTTGTGGGGATCATTATAATTGTTGGAATTAAAATTTTTAGCATTGTAGAAGGTTTAGGGCTTTTAAGTGATCTGTTCCATGGGTTCGAGAGGTAGCTACTAGTAATGCTAATCCTGCACTAGCTTCACAAGCAGAGAATGCTAAAAGCATTATTGGAGTTGATGAGAAAACACTTGAATTTATTTGAATAGATCACAAGGCTAAGCCTACGTAAAGGGACAATATTATAGCTTCCAAACAAAGGAGAGCTGAGAGAAGGTGTTTCCGGTGAAAGGCCAATCCTGATAAGCCAAGGGTGAATGCTAGGGTAAATGTAAAGTGGGTGGGGGTCATAAGACGATCATGGATTTGAACCACGTTTTGCTGAGCCGAAATCAGCGGTCTTTCTTTAGACTAATCGTCTATTCGGCCCATTCTAGGCCTCCTTGGGCTCATTCATAGGCAAGTCCAATAGTTAATAAAATAATAATTGAGGTGGCTCAAAATAAAGTTTGGGTTGTAGTAATTAATTGGTTTCCTCATGGAAGGGGTAATAAAAGGGCAATTTCTAGGTCAAAAAGAAGAAATAAAATTGCTACTAGAAAAAATCGTATTGAGAATGGTAGGCGGGCAGATCCCAGGGGGTCAAAGCCACACTCATAAGGGGAAAGTTTCTCAGAGTCCGGATTTATTTGTGGAAGTCAGAATGAGACGAAAATTAGAATGCATGACAAGGTTGTGGTAATTATTAGGACCGAGATAATTGGGTTCATTATCTTTCCCTGGGCTTTAACCAGGATTAAATAATTGGAAGTCACTTGTATTTGTTTGATACTAGAAAGATTATGAGCCTCATCAGTAGATTGAAATATAGAGGAATAGTCACACAACATCAACGAAGTGTCAGTATCATGCTGCGGCCTCAAATCCAAAATGGTGTTCTGAAGTGAAGTGATATTTTACCTGCCGTAGTAGGCAGACTGCCAAGAATGTGGATCCAATAATAACATGTAAACCATGGAATCCCGTGGCTACGAAGAATGTTGATCCATAGACTCCGTCGGCAATAGTAAAAGGGGCTTCATAGTATTCCATTGCTTGAAGGAAAGTAAAATAGAAGCCTAATAAAATAGTAAGGGTAAGAGATTGAATTGCTTGTTTTCGTTCACCCTCTATAATGCTATGATGAGCTCATGTGACGGTAACTCCTGAAGCTAAAAGTACTGCGGTATTGAGCAAGGGTACTTCGAAAGGGTCTAAAGTTGTAATCCCTGTGGGGGGTCAGCAGGCGCCTAGTTCTGGTGTTGGAGCAAGGCTGGAGTGGTAAAATGCCCAAAAGAAGCCTAGGAAAAAGAAAACTTCTGAGGTAATGAATAAAATCATTCCATATCGTAGGCCCTTTTGTACAGGAGGGGTATGATGTCCTTGAAAGGTTCCTTCTCGTACAATGTCCCGTCATCATTGGTACATGGTGAGTAGCAGTAATACTATACCTAAAGTAATCAGGGTTAAGGATTGAAAGTGAAACCATATAGCAGTTCCAGATGTGACTAGCAGGGCAGCAACTGCGCCTGTTAGAGGTCATGGGCTTGGGTCGACTATGTGAAATGCGTGTGCTTGGTGTGCCATTATACGTTTTCTTGTAAATATAGACTTAATAATAGGACAAAGACGTAAGCTTGAATTATTGCAACTGCTACCTCAAGTAAGGTAAGCAAGAAAAGGACTAGAGATGTAATGATGGCCACAGTTGGTATAAGAGGCAGAAGAACGAAGACGGCAGTGGCGATAAGTTGAATTAAAAGGTGGCCTGCTGTTAGGTTTGCTGTTAACCGTACTCCTAGAGCAAGGGGTCGAATAAATAAGCTGATGGTTTCAATAATAATTAATACCGGAATTAGAGGGACAGGGGTTCCTTCGGGCAGTAAGTGACCTAAAGCAATAGTTGGTTGATTTCGTATACCAATAATAACGGTAGCTAATCATAAAGGCACAGCAAACCCTATATTAAGAGAAAGTTGGGTGGTAGGAGTAAAAGTGTAAGGGAGAAGTCCAAGCAGGTTTATACTAATAAGAAAGAGTATTAGGGATGTAAATAGAGCTGCTCATTTATGTCCGGTTGGGTTTAGGGGTGTAAAGATTTGTTGTGTAAATAAGCCAACAAATCAGGCTTGTAAGGTAAGCAGGCGGTTATTAAGTCAGCGGCGAGTGCAAGTTGGATAAAGAATTCATGGTAGAACTAAGGCAAGGCCTATTAAGGGGATTCCTATTAGTGTGGGGCTTATAAATTGATCAAAAAAGTTTAGTGCCATGGTCAGTTTCAGGGGTTGGTTGATGTGCTTTCTGTGGTACGGAGGTTGGGGTCATTGTTAAAAGTGTGTGATATAACTTTGGTAGGGGCAATGAAGAGAAACACTAATCATGAAAAAATTAGAATTATAAATCAAGGAGCGGGGTTTAGTTGAGGCATATCACCAAGGGTGGTCGGAATCACCAATCTTTAGCTTAAAAGGCTAATGCTAGGTCCTGTTTAGCTTCTTAGTGAGGCGTCTTCAAGTATTGTAGATGATCAGGTCTCAAAATGGTGTAGAGGTACTGCTTCTACTACGATAGGTATAAAGCTGTGGTTTGCACCGCAGATCTCAGAACATTGTCCATAATATACTCCAGGCCGAGCTGCAATAAATGCTGTTTGATTTAGTCGTCCTGGTACTGCGTCTATTTTAACCCCAAGGGCTGGAACGGCTCAGGAGTGAAGCACGTCTTCCGCTGTTACTAACACCCGTACAGGGGATTCTATTGGAACTACTATACGGTGATCTGTTTCTAACAGTCGAAATTGTCCAGGAGCCAGGTCTTGGGTTGGGATCATATATGAGTCAAAGCCCAGGTCTTCATAATCTGTATACTCATAACTTCAATACCACTGATGTCCAATTGCTTTAATTGTAAGGTGTGGGTCATTAATTTCGTCTATTAGGTATAAAATCCGGAGGGATGGGAGAGCGATTAGAATTAAAATTACTGCTGGTAGTACTGTTCAAACAATTTCAATTTCCTGAGAGTCTAGAATGTACGTATCTGTTAATGTGGTTGTTACTATAGCTACAATAATATAAAGAACAAGAGTGCTAATTAAGAGTACAATTATAAGTGCATGGTCGTGGAAGTGAAGAAGCTCCTCTATAACAGGGGATGCTGCGTCTTGGAAACCTAGTTGAGCGGGATGTGCCATTAAGATGCGCGGGATTTTAACCCACAATACCATCTTGACAAGGTGGTGTAATTTTTGTTACTAGCATCTTATAAAAAGAGAGTGACAGAGTGGTGATGTGGTCGGCTTGAAACCGTCTTATGGGGGTTCAATTCCTTCCTTTCTTGTATATTTGACCGTTTTTCCATATAGAGGGTTAGTGTCTCAAAATTTATAGTCTCAGGATGGGTGCACACGAACATACCCCGGTTCTTCGAATGTGTGGTAAGGAGGAGGGCAGCCATGTAGTCATTCAACGTTAGTTGGGGTTAGTTCTACTCATTTAACTTCTCGTTTTGAGGCAAAGGCTTCTCATAAAATAAATAGGAATAAAATGACAGCTGTTAGTGAGACTAAGGAGCCAATAGATGAAATTGTATTTCATAGGGTATAGGCATCGGGGTAGTCTGAATATCGTCGGGGTATTCCTGCTAGGCCTAGGAAGTGTTGAGGAAAGAAGGTGAGGTTAACACCAATAAATATAATTCCAAAATGAATTTTAGTTCAGGTGTCATGCAGGGTATATCCAGTAAATAAAGGGAATCAATGTACGAACCCTCCCATGATGGCGAATACGGCTCCTATAGAAAGAACATAATGGAAGTGTGCTACTACATAATATGTGTCATGAAGAACAATATCGATAGATGAGTTGGCTAGTACAATACCGGTTAAACCCCCAACTGTAAAGAGAAAAATGAAGCCTAGTGCCCATAATAAGGGGGTCTCTCATTTAATTTGGCCTCCGTGAAGAGTGGCGAGTCAGCTAAAGACTTTTACACCAGTTGGAATTGCAATAATTATTGTGGCGGAGGTAAAGTAAGCACGGGTGTCTACGTCTATTCCTACTGTAAATATGTGGTGGGCTCACACGATGAAGCCTAGTAGTCCAATTGCTATTATTGCTCAAACCATTCCTATATATCCAAAAGGCTGAGGTTTACCAGCATAATATGCAACAATGTGAGAGATTATTCCAAACCCAGGCAGGATTAAAATATAGACTTCAGGATGACCAAAAAATCAAAAAAGGTGTTGGTAGAGAATTGGGTCTCCCCCTCCCGCAGGGTCGAAGAAAGTTGTATTTAGGTTTCGATCAGTTAAGAGCATTGTGATTCCAGCAGCTAATACTGGAAGAGAAAGTAATAATAGTACTGCTGTAACTAAAACTGCTCAAACAAATAAAGGTGTTTGGTATTGTGTAATGGCTGGAGGTTTCATGTTAATGATGGTTGTAATAAAATTGATTGCTCCTAAAATTGATGACACACCTGCTAAATGAAGGGAAAAGATAGTTAGGTCAACAGATGCTCCAGCATGGGCTAAATTTCCTGCTAAAGGAGGGTAAACTGTTCAACCGGTTCCTGCCCCTGCTTCAACACCAGAGGAAGCTAGTAGAAGAAGAAAAGAAGGAGGAAGTAGTCAGAAGCTCATATTATTTATTCGGGGAAATGCCATATCGGGGGCACCAATTATTAAGGGAATGAGTCAGTTTCCAAACCCTCCAATCATAATTGGTATTACTATAAAGAAGATTATTACAAAAGCATGGGCAGTTACGATAACATTATAAATTTGGTCATCGCCTAGAAGAGCCCCAGGCTGGCTTAGTTCAGCTCGGATAAGGAGGCTCAAAGCGGTACCAACCATGCCGGCTCAGGCACCAAAGACCAGGTATAGGGTGCCGATATCTTTATGGTTCGTAGAAAAAAATCAACGGGTAATTGCCACAGGTAAGATGGCCGAGTGTTTAGGCGGTGGGCTGTAGTCCCATGTAGAGAGGTTTAATTCCTTTTCTTATCAAGTTTTGTGGTGTAGTAGCACCCCAGATTGCAAACCTGGTGGCGCAGAGTAGCTTCTGCCAAAACTTCCCCTCCCCGGCGACGGGGAAGTAGATGGATGCCTGCTGGTTTTGGCGCCTAGCTGTTAACTAGGAATTTGAGGGATCGAGGCCCTCCTGTCTATAAAGGCCTTAGCTTAATTAAAGTGTTTGATTTGCATTCAATTTATGTGGGATAAAGTCCCGCAGGTCTTATCAGAGGCTGGGAGGGTTTCACTCTCGCTTGAGGCTTTGAAGGCCTCTGGTCTATCTATCCTAAGCTTCTACATTAATAGCGCCATGGCTGTTGGGGTAATCGGCAGTAGTATAAGTGAGGCAACCGCTATTAAGGTCAAGGGGTTTGTAGTGGTTGTCTTAAATCGCCAAGGGGTCTTATTAACGCTTATATTAGGGCTACATGTAAGTGTTATACTGTAGCAGAGTCGAAGATAAAAAAATAGGCTTAGTAGAGCGGCAAGGGCTATAATAGTGGCGGCTATAGGGAGGTCTTGCTTAGTGAGCTCTTGTAAAATCATTCACTTTGGTATAAATCCTGTAAGAGGAGGGAGGCCCCCAAGGGAAAGCATTGTAAGTATAGCAAGAGTAATTATGGTGGGGGCTTTTGTCCAAACTATTGCTAAAGTGTTGATGTTAGTTGCTGATACGGTTTTTAGGGTTATAAATGCGGTAGATGTTATGATAATATAAATTGCAAGGTTAAGCAATATAAGGCTTGGAAAATATTTTAATACAACAAGCATTCAGCCTATATGTGCAATCGAGGAGTATGCTAGAATTTTCCGCAGTTGTGTCTGGTTTAGTCCCCCTCACCCTCCGACTAGAGTAGATAATAGTCCAATTATAAGTAGTACTGTAGCATTGACGCTAGGGGCAAGCTGATAAATTAGGATTATAGGAGCAAGCTTTTGTCATGTTGATAAGATTAATCCAGTTGTTAAATCTAACCCTTGAAGGACCTCGGGAAGTCATAGATGTATAGGGGCGAGTCCAACTTTCATGCCCAAGGAAATGATAATTACTGTTGCCGTTAGGGGATGAGATATTTGTTGAATGCATCACTCTCCAAGAATTCAAGCGTTGGAAGTAGCAGCAAATAATATTAGTGCTGCTGCAGCTGCTTGGGTAAGAAAATATTTTGTTGTGGCTTCAACGGCACGTGGGTGGTGTTGTTGGGCTATCAGTGGAATAATGGCAAGCGTGTTAATTTCCAAACCTATTCATGCTATCAGTCAATGTGTGCTAGCGAATGTAATTGTAGTTCCTAATCCTAGGCTTGCTATAAGAATAAATATCACTCATGGGTTCATTAGTAAAGGAAGGACTTTAACCAACATGTTCGGGGTATGGGCCCGAAAGCTTATTTAGCTGACCTTACTAGGAGGTAGTGTAATGGGAGCACTAGGAGTTTTGATCTCCTAAGCAAGGGTTCGAGCCCCTTTTTCCTAAGGAAGCGGGAGGATTTTAATCTCCATGATCCACTCTATCAAAGTGGCCCTTTAGTTTCAGGCACGTTTCCTTTAGAATTGGGGAGGTAGACCAGCAAGTGCGATGGGAAGAGCTATATTTCATATTAATAAGGCCAATGCTAAAGGAAGAAAATTTTTTCACACTAGGTGTATTAGTTGGTCATATCGAAATCGTGGGTAGGAGGCTCGAACTCATAGGAATATTACCGAGAGGAGGGCGGCTTTAAACATCAGATTAATGGTTGTTAGCTCTGGTACTAATGGGTTATGTATGGCGCCTAAAAATAAAATTGTAGATAGAGTGTTTATTAAAAGAATATTGGAATATTCGGCTAAAAAGAATAGAGCAAATGGCCCTCCTGCATACTCAACGTTAAAACCAGAAACCAGCTCAGATTCACCTTCCGTTAAGTCGAAAGGGGCTCGGTTAGTTTCCGCCAGTGTTGAGACATATCACATGGCGGCAAGAGGTCATCCCGGGGCTAATAGCCAAATCGCTTCTTGGGCTGTATTAAATATAGTTAGATTAAATCCCCCTACTATAATAATTATAGATAGCAAAATTAACCCTAGGCTGACCTCATAGGAGATAGTCTGTGCTACGGCTCGTAGAGCTCCAATCAAGGCATACTTTGAGTTTGAAGCTCAGCCTGACCCAAGGATTGAATATACAGCAAGGCTTGATAGTGCAAGCACAAAAAGAATTCCTAGATTAAGATTAATTACTGGATAAGGCATAGGGATTGGGGCCCATATTGTAAGGGCAAGGGTCAGGGCTAGGGTCGGGGTCGCTAGAAATAGAAATGGGGATGCGGTTGATGGGCGGATAGGTTCTTTAATAAATAGTTTCACTCCATCAGCAATTGGTTGTAGCAATCCATAGGGGCCGACCACGTTGGGCCCTTTTCGTAGCTGTATATATCCTAGTACTTTCCGCTCTAGAAGAGTAAGGAAGGCTACCGCTAATAGGACAGGGACAATATATGCTAGGGGATTAATAATGTGGGTTATGATCGTGTTCATAGCTGAAGGAGAGGATTTGAACCTCCGAAAGAAAGGGCTTAGGCCTTTTGCAATTACCAGGCTCTGCCACCTTAGCATGCCATTATCTTTGGCGGATGAGTCTTTCCCATTATGCGCTTTATATGTTTTCAGCGGGTTGGGTTGAGGCTTATATTTTCGTAGGCCCCCCTGCTCCGGTCCTTTCGTACTAGGGGCAGGCAGTTCATAGATAGAAACCGACCTGGATTACTCCGGTCTGAACTCAGATCACGTAGGACTATTAATCGTTGAACAAACGAACCCTTAATAGCGGCTGCACCAATAGGATGTCCTGATCCAACATCGAGGTCGTAAACCCCCTCGTCGATATGGACTCTGGGAGAGGATTGCGCTGTTATCCCTAGGGTAACTTGGTCCGTTGATCAGGCTTGGCCTGGGTCACTTTTGGTCAAAATTTTTGATACTTAGAGGAGTTTTTCTTAGTTAAGGGGTTTTCCCGTTCCACATGGAGGCTTTTCTTTCCTCCATGGTCGCCCCAACCGAAGGCGTATTGACCACTGGTGTTTTCTTCTTCTGGATCTGGTCTAGATCAGGATTTTTTTGACTTGGTCATTCGCCTAAAGCTCCATAGGGTCTTCTCGTCTTATGTTAGCATATCCGCTTCTGCACGGATAGATCAATTTCATTGACTGGGAGGAGGAGACAGTTAAACCCTCGTTATGCCATTCATACAGGTCTCCATTTAAAAGACAAGTGATTACGCTACCTTCGCGCGGTTAAAATACCGCGGCCGTTAAACACTGCTGTCACAGGGCAGGCGGGACCTCTAATACTTCATTGTTAGCAAGAGGCGATGTTTTTGGTAAACAGGCGGGGTTCTATTTTTGCCGAGTTCCTTCTCTTCCTTTTAGTCTTTCCTGGGTACACTCCTGTGTCGGGTTGACGGTGTTTGTTACAGGGTTTCCTCGTTCATTGGCTTATTCTTTGTTGTTCCCTCACTTTGGGTCCGATAATTGTCAGTGGTTAATCCTATCTGACTCACAATTGTGTTAGGAGAGGGGTGTATCCCTCTTATTACTTATTCTAGCATTATCTTCTCTATATCATTATAGGGGGGCTCAGTATCTATAGGGGATTAGGTTTGGTTTAATTTTATTGTTGGTTTGGCTTTGCTTGAGCTTTAACGCTGTCTTTTCAGGTGGCTGCTTTTAGGCCCACTGGGGGAAGTACCTTGCGATAATTGTCCTTTTCCTCCTTAGTAAGGTTGTATCCTTTATCAAAAGGGCTGTACCCCTTTTGATTAACTGCTATATCTTGCTCGTTCTTTTTGTGAATAAGGTTAGAATATTATAGCGCTGAACTTATATTCAGTTTCTGAGCAACCAGCTATCACCAGGTTCGGTAGGCTTATCACCTCTACTCGGAAGTCTCTCCACTCTTTTGCCACAGAGACGGGTTTGCCCCTTTGGGCTGCTTCGGAGTAGCTCCCCTGGTTTCGGGGGGTCAAACTTAAGTTCTCTTTGCTTGGGCTTTCTTGCTAGATCATGATGCAAAAGGTACGAGTTTTAGTCTCTGCTTTTTTTCGCTTTGTTGGATTATTTCATTTCTTTTTCAGCTTTCCCTTGCGGTACTTTTTCTATTGCTCTGGAAACCTTTTCTATCACCTATACTTGGGTGGTAAAATGTTTTAATATGTGGTTGTGGTATATTTATTAATATTTTTTAATTATAATTGTGTTCAGGCTAGCTTTTTGGCTTAGGGCGATTCGATTTGCACGAATGTCTTCTCAGTGTAAGGGAGATACTTTTCTACTTAGCTACATCCTAATTATTCCAAGTGCACCTTCCGGTACACTTACCATGTTACGACTTGCCTCCTCTCTATTATTCTTAATTTTTTATGAACTATCATTTCGTTTTTCGAGGAGAGTGACGGGCGGTGTGTACGCGCCTCAGGGCCGGTTTCAAAAGAACACTCTTTTCTCTTTTTACTGCTAAATCCACCTTCGGCTATGCATTTTTCATTGCAATTTTCGTAGTATTCTGTTATCAGAAAATGTAGCCCATCTCTTCCCTCCCCATTCGCTACACCTCGACCTGACGTGTTGGGTGTTGCCCATTTTGCTTACTATTATTCTCTCAAAAGGTAAACTGGCGACGGCGGTATATAGGCGGAATTAGCAAGGAGAGGTGAGGTTTAACGGGGATTATCGGTTATAGGACAGGCTCCTCTAGGTGGGTTTGAGGCACCGCCAAGTCCCTTGGGTTTTAAGCTGGGGCTCGTAGTTCCCTGGCGGGCGAAGTTTGTAGGGTTATCACCTTGGTTTAAGGCTAAGCATAGTGGGGTATCTAATCCCAGTTTGTGTCTTAGCTGTCGTGAGTTCAAGACTTATAAAACCACTTTCGCTGTTGGTCTTCGTGACCCCCATGGCGTATGACAGCATAAGGGGTATTTGGTTCTATTTTAATGTATCTCTAATCACACTTTACGCCGTAGTACATCAATTTGGGTCTCTCGTATAACCGCGGTTGCTGGCACGAGTTTTACCGGCCCTTTTAGCCCTAACTAAGTCAAGCTTTCGCTCATTGCTTAATGTCTGTCACTGCTGATTTCCTTTGGAGGTGTGGCCAAGCAAGGCGTTTTGGGCTACTAAGGTGTGCCTGATGCCTGCTCCTTCTTTCCTTACGGAGGTAAAGGGCATTCTCACAGGAGTGCGGGTACTTGCATGTGTAAATTGGGCTACAACTGATGTTAAAGTCAGGACCAAGCTTTTGTGTTATTGGAACTTGCTAGGGTTCATCTTGGCATCTTCAGTGCCATGCTTTGGATTAAGCTACATTAAC